CTATACCCGCTCCAATCCGATTATTGTATATAATCGGACTTTTTGTCGAACAAGAAACTTGGGCGTAATCAAAAGAAAGATAGGATCAGAAAAGAATCATTAAAATGAGAGCCTTGACGTGTTTTGTCAGAGGACCTAATGAGAGTAGGAAAAGAGGGCTTATTAACTTATTAAAATTATTAAAATAACTAAAAAAGAACTAAATAAGAAGTTTTTTCTTTTTCTGGAGGTTTTTGACAGATATGTCTCGACAAAACTACTTAATTTAAGCCAGAAAAAAAATGCATTGTGCACGAACCCATAGTTCCGTTTTTTATCATATACATATATATATATATATTTTATATTTTTATATTTTTATTTACTTAATTTACTTATATTTTACTGAAATAAAATTACTGAAATAAAAAATAAATCAAAATAAAGAAGATAAGAAATTAAAATAGGAAATCACGCTTTGATTCTATATCGTTTGATTCTATATCGAAATAGGTCTTTTTATGACTTTTGTTGTTTCAATAACAAGCCTTTTTGTTTTCAAATAAAAAAAAAATCATTTTATTTTATTACTTATTACGATTGAACAAAAGAGGCCCGGCCCGGCTAGGGACTGACCAGGCCAAACCGTGGAAATAAAAGGCCCTTTCGGACGAAATCAAAGAGGTTTTTTTATTTATTATTATTATTTTCATTATTTATATAATATAAAGAAAAGAATATAGATCTATTTATATTTATATATATTTTTATTATATATATTTAATATTTATTATTTATATAGGATATAATAGGATATAGATTTTGTATATTAAACATATAATATAATAATATAAACATATAATATATTAATTAAATAAATCTATTCAAAAAATCTACAAAATATATATTTAATATATTTAAAATATATTAACAAATATAAATTTATATATTTTGTAGATTTTATTTATATTGGATTTATATATTGGACTATTGTAGATTTTGTAGATTGGATTGGTGATATCTCTTTCAAGTCCTTTCTTTATATACTTTATATATATAATATATTGTATATGTTATATAATTATGTATATTACATATATGTATATCTTGTATAACATATAACATAAATGTAATGTAAATGGTTTTATTTTGTCTAAATGGAATTTGATTCTATATCATTATCATTCCGTATCTATTATACAATCTATTATATACCTATATTATATGTAATAAAATAAAAAAAAAAAATGAAAATATATAATATATATAAATATAATAAATATGTAATTCCAATAATTTAATATAATAAATCTAAAATCCAATCAATATAATATACATATTAATATATATTAATAATATATATATATAAAAATATAAAATATATAAACAAAAAACAAAACATATAAAACATATTAATATATAAATAATATATAAATATATAAACAAACAACATATAAATTATTAAATTATATAAATAAATAATAAAAAAAAAAAAAAAAGGAAATAAAAAAAAAGAAGGGCTTTTTTCAAGCTTTATTTTTTGTGATGTAACATAGTAGTTACCCCCTTTCAATTGGGGGAGAGATGGCTGAGTGGACTAAAGCGTCGGATTGCTAATCCGTTGTACGTGTTTTTCGTACCGAGGGTTCGAATCCCTCTCTTTCCGTTTTCATCGATACCTTGTTATTTTCTTTCAAATTTCTCGCGAGTTCGGTGTGGAATAGATAAAAGCCTACTAAGCTAAGAACATTTTAAAATCAAGGAAGAAAAACCTTATTTCTTTTTTATTCTTCACGTCCAGGATTACGCCCTGGATCATTAGATAGGAATCCGAAGATAAAGAGAGAAACAAAGAATATTACTACCGTGTAAACAAATAGTTTGAGAGTAAGCATTACACAATCTCCAAAATTCTTTTTTAGGAAAAAAGAGAATAGATTCGCTATTTTTATTTTTTTTTAGACCGCATACCTTACTTTTTTTTTTCGAATCAATCATGAATTTGGCTAGGACATTATTAAAATGAAAGATCTCATCGAAAACTTACAGCAGCTTGCCAAACAAAAGCTAAGAGAAAAAATAGCAAAGGTATTACTGGCATAACATCTACGATTGGATTCAAAAAAGCGTAGGCCTCTGGTAATTTGGAGACGAAAAAACCGCTTGAATAAAGGGCAGAATTAAGACAGATCCAGATCAAACTAAATATATTAAGCATAACAAACATTTTGTTATTTTTGTTATTGAAGATAATTGTATTTATTTTGATTGAGTTAGTAATAAGTTGAGTTATTGATAGAAGGGAAAATGAATAAAACTAAATAAGATAGACCTCAAAAACCTTCTTTGATTTTAACTCCCCAATCAAAAATACTTCAATTCTCAAATTAAAAGAGAATAGAATAAATCATACTTTCATACAATATCTTAATTGAATTCTATGTAATGATCAATAAATTCAATTTAATTCTATATCGACCCATATTAAAACTCTAGCAACAATCTATCGATTTTATAGATATTTATACTGGAGTTGACGAACAACCAATACCAATATTAATGTTTATTAGGGTCGAATAGAAATGGGGCGTGGCCAAGTGGTAAGGCAACGGGTTTTGGTCCCGCTATTCGGAGGTTCGAATCCTTCCGTCCCAGAGCATACCCAACCCATTATAGCATTATAATATATATAATGCTATATATCAGAAAAAAGATTGCCTTTTAAAACATAAAACACCTTTCTGTTTAAGAATATAATATTAAGAGTATAATATTGGATTGGAAAAAGTTTATTAGTATTCTTACTAATTCTTCTCTGAATCATATCTTTTTCACAAATTGAATCGTGTTCAAACAACACGCAGATATAATTGGATCCATTTGTGATCCCTAAATGTTAAATATTTAACATAGAATATCTATAACTCCTTTCAGTAACAATTTTTTAGTCTATCTGTATGGGGGTACCATATTATTGTTATTTCGATTCCTATATTTAGCAATCAGGATGAAAAAACAACAACCTTACCTTACACCAGTCTTTATCCACTAGTTCACTAAAAAAAGAAATTGGATTTTTTAGCTATCTAGTTTTTTAATCATTGATGGTTTAATACAAATATAGATTTATCTTAGGATGCTAAAATGTGGTCCTTACTTTAAAATGTTATTCAAATAATGATCTCGAGTCCGGAAATTTTTCAATCACTTAAATCTTTTTGATGATTTCTTATGAGTTCCTAGTACTCGAAGAAGTGTGAAATTGGTAAATTTATCCTATCACTATCAAGTTACTTGAAGATGCGGATTCAAAAAGAAACTTTTTATTTTATTCGTGGTATTTATATTTTATTTATATTTATATTTAATGTTTATTATTAATGTTTATTATATTAAATAAAATATATGTTAAAATATATATAAAATAAAATATATGTATTGTGTATTGGGGATTAAATTCGTTCTGAGACTTTGTCAGAACCTAGCCATTCATATTTCATATAGAAAGAAAAAGTAAAAAGTATAGATTACTATGTACCGACCGAACCAATGACTATTCATGATTCCATAATTGAATCAATTACATACTGGTTCCAAACTAAAGGAATGTTATGGTAAAGCTTCGTTTAAAACGATGTGGTAGAAAGCAACGTGCGACTTGAAGGACACGATCCGTTGTGGATTCTTACATCCGCCATTTTTATTATACTATACAGGAATTATAGAGGAATGAAAGTGCTCTTGACTCGACATCGTTTCTTCTGTTTCACTAGAACTCTCATTTTTTTTTTGGGGGGGGGGGTGATGTAAATCGTACATGATGAAGCTCGAGTAAAAAGTATTGAGTCATTTCTCGGAGGCAAGAATCTAGGGTTAGTAGTAATCAATAAATTGGGACAACTTCGTAAATGTATTTGTAAATATATTTTCCATGTATAAATCGAAAGGATCCAATTCAAGCAAGTTTCAAATTCAAAAGTAACATTTTTTGAAATTGGTAAAACTTTTTCGATCAAATCAAAAGTGTATTACACAAGAATTACTCAGTCGTATGATTCTTTGATAGAAAGAAATCCTAAAAGAAAGGGTATGTTGCTGCCATTTTGAAACGATTCAAAATCACCGAAGTAATGTCTAAACCCAATGATTCAAGGCAAAGATAAAGGATCCTGGAACAAGGAAATACCGTTTTCGATTGTCTCAACAACTAGATCAGAATGTAGAATAAAAATAGATTCTAAAAGAGACAGACAAAAGGGGGTTAGAGACCACTCAATAAATGAAATGCTTAAAAGGTTTCCTTGAGTTATTTGAGAGTTATCCAACTTGAGTTATGGGGGTGCAAATTGTAAATACGAAATTTTTTTTTCGGTGGGGGAAAGAATAAATACTTAAATCATAGTCTAGTTGATTTGATGATTTTATGGATATATTTGACATTTTCATTCTATACATAGATATAATTTCCAATTTTCTTGAGCCGTACGAGGAGAAAACTTCTTATACGTTTCTAGGGGGGGTATTGTTCATCTATCCCAATGAGCCATTTATCGAATCGTTGCAATTGATGTTCGATCCCGAAGAGAAGGAAGAGATCTTCGGAAAGTGGGTTTTTATGACCCGATAAAGAATCAAACCTATTTAAATGTTCCTGCTATTCTATATTTCCTTGAAAAAGGCGCTCAGCCTACAGGAACTGTTCATGATATTTCAAAGAAAGCGGGGGTTTTTACGGCACTTACCCTTAATCACCAAACGAAATTCAATTAATGAAAAATTAATGAAATATATCAAAATGAAATTGAAATATATAAATATAAAATATATAAAAAAAGAAGATGTAGATGACTTGTAGAGAGCTTTGTATAGTCTTTTCTCTGCTATTCTCTTTTAATTTGTTATTCCTACTATAGAATGTCGTCTTTTATAACGATAAAAATCTAGTTTTCTTTTTTTAATCTAATATATCAAGTTTTAATCTAATATATCAAGAGAATAAATAAAATAATTGGAGCTTCGATTTTGGGTATTACTGTTAATGGTAATGGGGTTTAGTTGGAATTCTATGAACAAATAAAAAAAAAACAAAGGGTTAAGCTTTTTTATTTTACTTATATTGATTGACTAAATTCGAGCCTTTTTCTACTTCTTCTTTTTTTCTTTTTCTTTACTTTTTTTTTACGTCTACATCCCTTATTTATCCCTTATTTGATTTGTCTATATGTCGATTAGCTATGTAGTGCCAATCCAACACAAGTCCTTATTTTTTTTTTTTTTATACTTGATTTAATATTTAATTTACAATATTTTTATTTTTTTCTATTTCTCCATTGTATTCTTTTCTCAAACACTCATATTGACAACAGTGTATCGAATAAATATAATTCGATCGTGGATAAATGGATCGATTTTTCTCCGTTCCATAGATTTGATTTCATTCAAGGAATGGGTTCATTGGATTTTCTGTAATACAAGAAGTTTTTTTGTATGATACAATTTGTTTTGCCATTTTAAATGTTTTGACTACGCTGTGCAATTAAATCTCTTTATTTATTTTATTAGTATTCCGATTGTATCTACACATTCTAATTCTTTTATTCGGGTTGCTAACTCAACGGTAGAGTACTCGGCTTTTAAGTGCGACTAGCATCTTTTACACATTTGTATGAAGCAACGGATTCGTACATACCATCGGTAGAGTTTGTAAGACCGCGACTGATCCTGAAAGGAATGAATGGAAAAAGTAGCATGTCGTATCAATGGAGAATTCTGAGAATATTTCATTCTTTCTGGATATGTCCAAAACCTTGTTTGAATTGTTTGAATTCTTGGTGTGGCGGAAAAAAAGAAATTGGAAAATCAATTTCAAGTCGGGTCGAGTTAATAAATGGACAGAGCCCAACTGTGGTCCCAATTATAGGGAAATAAAGAGTAACGAGCTTTTGGTCTTCATTTTTGAATGATTACCCGAATTATTACCCGAACTAATTAGACGTTAAAAATATATTAGTGCTTGACGCGGGAAAGGCTTTTCCATGAGGGATTATCCGTTTTTTATGAGTCCTACCTATTAGGTATTCTCCATTATGAGGTGGAGATAAATGTGTAAAAGAAGGCAGTGTATTGATAAAGAGTTTTTTTTTTTTTTTTTCAAAATCAAAAGAGCGATTGGATTGCAAAAATAAAGGATTTCTAACCATCTTGTTATCTTAGACGGAACATAAACCACTTAGATGAAAAAAGATAGGATAGAGAGTCTGCTGATGGTCTTACCTTTTTCCGAGGTATCTATTTTTTTTCGTACTATAAATACCTTGTTTTGACTGTATCGTACTATGTATCATTTGATAACCCAATAAACCCCTTATCTCCGGTTCAAATCGTATTTCAAATGGAAGATTTTTTTTTCGAACTAGATCTAGATAGATCTCAGCAACACGATCTCCTATACCCACTTATCTTTCGGGAGTATATTTATGCATTTGCTCATGATCGTGGTTTAAATGGATCGAGTTTGCTGGAAAATGTAGGTTATGACAATAAATCTAGTTTACTAATTGTAAAACGTTTAATTACTCGAATGTATCACCAGAATCATTTGATTATTTCCGCTAATGATTCTGACCAAAATAAATGTTTTGGGTACAACAAGAATTTGTATTCTCAAATGATATCAGAGGGATTTGCAGCCATTGTGGAAATTCCATTTTCCTTACGATTCCTACGATTAGTATCTTCGAGGCCAGAAATCGTAAAATATTCTAATTTACGATCAATTCATTCAATATTTCCCTTTTTAGAGGACAAATTCCCACATTTAAATTATGTATCAGATGTACGAATACCCTACCCCATTCATCTGGAAATCTTGATTCAAACCCTTCGCTATTGGGTGAAAGATGCCTCTTCTTTGCATTTATTACGGCTTTTTCTTCACGAGTATTATAATTGGAATAGTTTTATTACTCCAAAAACATCTATTTCTTTTTTTTTGAAAAGTAATTCAAGATTTTTCTTGTTCCTATATAATTCTCATATTTGTGAATACGAATCCGTCTTACTTTTTCTCCGTAACCAATCTTCTCATTTACGATTAACATCTTCTGGTTTTTTTTTTGAGCGAATTTTTTTCTATGGAAAAATAAAACATCCTGTAGAAGAAGTCTTTTCTAATGATTTTCCGGCGGTCTTATGGTTCTTCACGGAGCCTTTCATGCATTATGTTAGATATCAAGGAAAATCTATTTTGGTTTCAAAAGATACGCCTCTTCTAATGAATAAATGGAAATATTATCTTGTCCTTTTATGGCAATGTCATTTTTATGTGTGGGCTCAACCAGAAAGGATCTATATAAACCAATTAGCCAACCATTCCTTCGGCTTTTTAGGCTATCTTTCAAGTGTGCGACTAAATCTTTCAGTGGTACGGAGTCAAATGCTAGAAAATTCATTTATAATGGATAATGCTATAAAGAAGCTTGATACATTAGTTCCAATTAGCCCAATGATTGGATCATTGGC